TCGTTAAGGTGGAGAACTGAACCAAGAATTCTCTTTCTTCATCATCAACCAAATCACTGTTCGCGACCCAGGATTCTATTTTCTCATCAATCCAATCACCGTTCACCCCTTTTATTTTTCTTATCAATGAATAGATCTCTTTACTTGTACGACTTAGATGTCTCGTATTTCTCGAAAAAGCGATTCGATTGATGAGATTTTGTATGATACTTCTGAGATCGATGAGATTGATATTCAAATATTTCTTCTTAGAACGTATTGATTTGACCCCATAAGCGGAACCACCAACCAATAGCATGTTGCCACCAGAAGCAAAAACCCGTATTTCTTCCATAAAATCTCCTAATTGTTCCAGAGCAACTAGAAAGAGATTCTTTAACCAGAAAGAATTCAGTTCAGATTCAGATGCAGGATACCTATCCAAAAGTTTTCGCAACTCAATCATGTATGATGGAATCATCAAAGATTTGATCTTTTCTAACTCTGTCTGTAACTCACTAGAGGCTCGGGAAACAAAGATAAGATGTATGCGAACGAGATATCCAGCAACAAGAAGAAGGAAAAGGATTGAATAGAGGAACTCCCGAGCATTTGTTAATCTCAGATGTGTCCATATCAATGGAACGGGTGACTCATTATTTCGATGAATCGTTTCTTCGGACAGAAGGAGATTCTGGAAACACTTACTCGAAATCTCACTTATCAGACTCGAAATCTTACTTTTCAGAGTCAGAGTCCATTGTGGAAGAATCTTCTGAGGAATTGGCCATGATATATCTGATACATGCATAATATCTCTCAAAACGGATACAAATTTGTGCCTGCTACTTAGTATCCTTAGTATCGGCAATGGTTCTGAAAAAATCTCTAAAAGGGTGGTGAAATTTAGATATTTCCACCCTGTCGAAGTAAGGAACCATGGCATATATGTTTGGAAGAGATTCCATTTTGAGAGATTGAAAAGAGCACTATCTCGTTGAAAGGTTCTATACATCTGCCCTTTCTCAACGCATTTCTTTAGAGAAAGACTCCGTTTTTTTTTCCTCTTTCCAGATGGGAAATCCTTCTCAGAACATGGAGTGTGAATCAAATCCATGTTTGAATTGAAACTGAGATACTCATGCAAGTTCTTCCCTTCTGAATCAGATAGATTCATATCTGAAAGAGGCTGACAATAAGTTCTTTCAAAATTAACTATTTGTTCCTCTGTTAGAGGTGTTGTAGAAATGTCTGCGATCGAGTAAATAGCTCTACGAACGAATGGCTCGGATCGAATTGGAAAATGGAAAAATTTGTACAAGTTATACCTTTCGTCACTACTTTGTGTAAAATCGTTAAGTATAAATATGTCAGATACCTGTGACTCGATTGGCAAAATAGTCTCTCTCTCCCCAAAAATATGTTTTTTTTTACCGACGCACGAAGAAAATATTTTGTTGCGAATGAACAAGATAGTGAGGAATTGTCCATATGTAGGATCATAATTATTGATACGGGTCTTTTCCACATAAAAAGGGAATCTTTTGTTACAATAGAACCAGAAGCGATTTGGATTATTCAAGAATCGAAGTGGATTTGCTTTATAAAAAGAAGATATCAATGAACTTCTATGAAATGGTTTCACGGGATTCAGCCAATTGTCTCGATCATGGAATATCATTGATAAATAGGAATCCGTGTTATCAAAGGATTTCCTGCGATTATTTCTAGTATGGAATGAGTCAATCACCCACTTTGGTATCTTTTTGAAGCAAAATGGTAATCTTGTTCCTCCATTGATCAAGGATTTCGGTCTTTTGGAAGTATCATGATCATCCAATAAGAAGGGTTTCAATTTATTCAAATGAACGATTTGAACACCTATTGATTCTAACAACTGATTGCGGAGTTGATCATTCGGACCTTTCAATTCATAGATGTGGATCTCGGACCTATGAATGGGGGTATTCCCGATACTCACAAAGAAAAGGGGAAGTGACTTGGACAAAAAGAGAAGTGACTTGGACAAAAAGAGAAGTGACTTGGACAAAAAGAAACGAAGTGACTTAGACAAATCTTGTTTGTCTATAACCTCGGACCAATCAATCGAATATTGATTAATACGTAACCGATCGAACACTACTTGAAAATGGTTCTTCTGTTCAGAAAGGAAATGTTCCTGGAAATTCTTGCTCCCATTGGACCATTTGTATCTATATACATCAGGATCCCGATTCATGGATCTCCCGGTTCGAGAAATAAGAGGATCAAACCATTTCTTCTGACTCTTTTTCAAATTCGATAAATGTTGGTTGATCGTATATTTCATTATAGTTATATGATTCAGAGTATCATTTCCTATTTGATCCCTTTGAATTCCATATTCGAAGTTGTGATCGGATCTATTCATTAAAAAGAATCGATTAGATACATTTCTTATGTACCCATAGATTTGAATCAGATTTCGGATCAATCTATATTGATTGACTGCCTCCATTATGTTGTTGCTAGCAAATACCGCTGTTTTTCGTTTTGGATCTTCCAAATCATTCCCGCAGTAGATCCGGGCCGATTTTTTTCTGATCCTTCGATAAAAAGATTCATTCTCTTCATAAAAAAGAGGAGGTAGAACCAATAAAGATTTCTTTTTCGATTCATCTCTGGAGTTGAATACCTGATTCAAGAATTTTTTTTGATCCAACCCGTAGGAATCAATAGAAAAGGCAAATCTCCTATGATACACCAGATCCGGCTCGGTTATTGATAGAGTGAATAGATCTGCCATTTCTTGAAATCTCTCTTCTGATTCAAAATCGTGGTGTAACGTGTATCCCCTTTTGTTCCGGTCATGGAATAGATGAAATAAATCAAAAAATGGATTTTTGTTCAAGAATGAAATAGGATGAATTGAGACGGTATTTTGTAAATACGTAATTATCTTGAATATATCAACCATTTCCTTATTTTCCGCTCGCCTGGAAGGGACAAAAGAAACATCTTGTTTTTTCTTCAAAAATTTCTGATCTCTGGTGGACCTCTCAATAGGATTCGAACCCAGATGAAGTTCTGACCATCTGTCAGAGAAAAAAGAACGAATTGATCTTGTAGGATTCCCAAGAAATTCTTCGATTTCTTCCGGAAGCAGATGATTATTCATCTGCTTCTCACGTTCCGTGAATAGCCGGGACATTGAGGAAGATCCAAAAAGGCATTTCGGGAATTGATCTGATTCTATCTCTGTTCGTTCCGTTTGAAGAAAGGAAGGATCCCAAAGAATCGATCTTTCTTTTAGTTGCTGAATCTCTGTTTGATCGATCAATGTGGGATATTCTGAATCCTCATTTCTAATGGAATCGAAATGATCTATGGATTGATCAGAAGATCCTTTCAATTGGCTAGAATCCCTTACTTGAACGAAAATAGATCTTGATCTTGTGGAATCATATTGAATATTTGACAATACATTCCGTACCTTGCTAAAAAACCGATCCAACCACACATTGTCTAACCAAATCAAATTCTCTCTCGATACGTTCCTCAAAAAATCCGATTCGTGCTCATTCTTCCCCCAACTAACGAAGAGATCTTGGCGGAATTGCCACATATGAAATTGAGCACAATTTTGCAAAGAAATACCCCACTTGTTTCTCGAGAAGAGATGGGAAACATGCTCAATATCATTTGATTGAATAGTTGCCTTAGCTCCTTGTTGTTTGAAGAAACCCTCCCCTTCAATTGGTCTTTTTTCACGAAAAGCAGACATGAGATAAGAAATCAAGTCTTTCCCTAAGATTTCGAATAGCTGTCCCGAATTCAAGTTGATTATGTTTCGCTTCTTCCTCGAAGAAAGACAATCAAACAATTCCCAATCATGGTCCTTGCGGATCGGATCATCCGTATAGGATAAAAAAAGAAACTCCAGATATTTGCTATCTTTCTCTTTGAATGAGATCTCAATTCCTGCTACGGTTTCATTAGATATCTTACAACTAGAATCCCTTTTTTTTCCGATCCGCTTCCCCCACCTCCACCACCGTGAACTCCGGTTAGATTCAGGCATGATACACTTTTGATTTATTGGGAGAACCCAAGTATTTTCTTGCGGATCCATGAAACAACTCTCAGAAAGCTTTTTCCCTTTTGGAAGATACAGGAGCGAAACAATCAACCTATTGATATTGGAAGACCAAAAAGATTCTTCCAATGTCTCATTTCCAGGTCCAATGGAATTCATAGGTATAGGAAAAAGCCCCATCAAATAGAGATTTTTTCTTTCGACCATCTTTCGATTGTTAATACGAGATATAAGGACCGCTACTACAAGCAGTACTACACCTTTGATCATGAAATATCGATTGCTTGTTGAACCCTGCGAATCACGTGAAAGTAGGATACTCCAAATTCGGGGGTCAAAAAGTTTCATAAAGCGTTCTTGATGGAAAAAAATGTGAGTGAAAGATCCCACTGAATTGAATTTGATCCATGAATCTAAGAAATAGTGAGAATTCTTGATCTCTCTCAATATCTCTCTCAATTCGACGATCCAGGATTTGAATTGATGTCTCTTCATTGATATTTAGACCTCCTCTGGCTAAGATTGTATTTGAACTGAACTGGAATTTGTTTATTTACGATGATATTTAGACCTCCTCTGGCTAAGATTGTATTTGAACTGAACTGGAATTTGTTTATTTACGATGATATTTAGACCTCCTCTGGCTAAGATTCTGAACTGGAATTTGTTTATTTACGATGATATTTAGACCTCCTCTGGCTAAGATTGTATTTGAACTGGAATTTGTTTATTTACGATATATGATGTGTTAAGTTAAGCATCCCAATTGGAATTTGTTTATTTACAATATATGATGTGTTAAGTTAAGCATCCATGGCTGAATGGTTAAAGCGCCCAACTCATAATTGGTAAATTCGTAGGTTCAATTCCTGCTGGATGCACGCCAATGGGAACGTTTAATAAGTCTATTGGAATTGGCTCTGTATCAATGGAATCTCATCATCCA